GAATAGGCAGTGAAATTCCTTCCCTTAGAACCGTACTTGAGAGTTTCCTACCTCATACGGCTCAGCAGTCAATTCTTTTGGTGTCCCATTTTTTAATCTACCATATCTAATTGAATGAGATTTCTCATGGATCTATCTCATTTTTTTCTCGAGTTAACCAAAAGAGGTTAATTACATAAGTTTCAAACTTTAATTTTGATTAATAATTTAATCAGTTTTAGTTTTCTCTTTTCTCCCAACTTCAGAAGAATAAAGCATAGGCATTTCCGCTATCATTATAATTTTCTGAAAGGTAACTATCTCGGTTTCATATTTCATATATAAATTTCTATAGAATCTTTGAAAAAGACTTTCTTTCATAAGAAAGAAAAGACTTACTATCTTTGGGATCTGATTCTACACCGCTGCTCAATACCTTAGGGGATCGACTCTATTACATAAGTTGATTCCTAACTTTTATATCATATCGTGACATAAGTAAGCAGTTCTTATTGTATCGGCCCAAAACCTCACTAATTGATCTTTACGATGCTTATTCTATCAATTAGATCCTTTCTTTATCCATCGATTAAAGGATCTAGGCATACCTATTTCTTCATATTTCGACTTCTATGAAGTTTCTTTCTTTTTACTTTTTATTTGCTACAGCTGATAAAAATCGTTGTTTTGGACACGATAAATATGATATGTAGAAAGCCTATTTTCTAGTATTTATTATTTATTAGCGGATTTGTTCTTTCTTTCCTTTTTTTCTTTCTATAGTGGAGATAGTCGCACGTAATGACAGATCACGGCCATATTATTTAAAGCTTGTGGTAAGAAAGGGTTTCGTTCTAATGCCCTAAAATAATATTCCAAAGCTTTCGTATGTTCTCCGTTCCTTGTGTGGATAAGGCCTATGTTATAGAGTATATAACTTCTATCATAGGGATCAATTTCTAGTCGCATAGCTTCATAATAATTCTGTAAAGCTTCCGCATAATTTCCTTCGGATTGAGCCGACATCCGTTACGGTCGTCATTCGATTCAAAGAATCTCCGTTCCAGAACCGTACGTGAGATTTTCATCTCATACGGCTCCTCCTTTTTTATTTTTTATGTGCATAATGAGAATAATACATGAAATCAAAAAGATTGAAATTATTTCATTATGAACTGAACGGGGCTAGTGTTTTTACAAGAAATCTCTAGCCAACCTTTCTGTAAAAGATCTTTTCTTAATATCAAGTATCTTGGTACTAGATAAAAATGATAACTCTAACAATTTCTTTGTTCTTAACACCCCTTAATTTCCAGGAATTAGTCACTTCAACAGTCTTCGATGGTTATACGGGTATCCAAAATACGAACGAGATGGATGTTTGTTGTACCAACCATTCTTGTTAGTCCCGATTCCGATAAAGAAAAGGTAAAATTTATAACAAAGTTTTCATATTGTTGATTCCTGGGCGTAGTGCTTCTTCCCCTATGCTGCCTATTGGTACTAGTGGAGTAGGATTGACCTAACCCATAGGTGTAACCTTTCGCTCAATACTAGAATCTACAATTGAAGCATCTGAGGCTGCATTAATCGGGGATACACGACAGAAGGAATTGTTTTATTTACAAACTTCACCTTCACGATAAGCGTAGATTTATTTCAATAATTTTTTTTCTTTCTCTACCTAATAATGTATCTTTCTCCGAAGACTGAAAGCGGTAAATAAAAAAAAACATCAAATCGCACCATCTCTGTAATAGGTGAATGCCTCTTTTTCTCCTGAAGTTGTCGGAATTATTCGTAATAAGATATTGGCTACAATTGAAAAGGTCTTATCAATAAAATTTCCATTTATTCGAGATCTGGGCATAGGTAGCAATCCATTCTATAATTTCTTTTACTTACCTCTTGTGAGAAAATGATCCCACAAACAAAGGAATTGTACAGTACGAAATAACATAAAAAAAAGAATCATTTCAAATTATTATTCTTTTTTTTTTTGAAAGGAATCAATAAAAAAAAAAAAGAGAAATATTTGAATCCGATTAGATTTAATTTAATCCAAATGTAGTAGTATAAGAATGAAAGGAACTATTCCGATTTTATCAAAGTTAAAGAATCAAAGAATTTATCTTACAGATTAGGATAATTAGAGAAATTTGAATTGATATGCTCCAAAGAGTAAAAAGACTCGAATGATCATTCTATGATGAACCGTCTGTTTTGTGTTGTGTGCATTACATAGTGGGTATACACTATAACAATCAAATATCAAAATTCCTGTGATGATTCATTAATTTGGAATAGATCCATGGGGGTAAGGAGTTCGTATTGAAAAATCTAAAACTGGAAAATAATTTTATAAGTTTTATGAACATGGAATCATAGTCTAAAAAACTAAATATAACCATGATTTATAAATATAATCATGATCTAAAAGAAAAGTATCCATTAAACATAGTTAAAAAGTTAAAAAAAAAAAATAGATCGATTGATTCGTTCTAATTCATTGATTTAATCT